CTTGACTGTTATTCAAAAGATCCAATAATGTATGTATATTGGACTTTTTGAGACAATTATAGATTCTGGGAGGCAATTCTAATTGGTCAATAAAAATATATTGAAATGCTAGTTCTTTTTTTTTTTTTCTTAGGTTAACTAATCTATTATGAAAAGGAAAAAGGGGTAAAGTAACTTGATGTCGATTGTTCTCTAAATAGAACGTTTCTTCTTCTACATGTAGAAAAGGAATAAATAAATTAATCAAATTCCGGGAGGCTTCATGAAGTGCTTCTTTAGGAGTTAAACTTCCATTTGTCCATATTTCTAGAAAAAGAATCTCTTGTTTTTCATTCCCATTCCCATAAGAATGAATACTATGATTCGCATTTTGAACAGGCATGAATACAGCATCTATAGGATAACTTCGGTCTTCAAAGTTATTTGACATTTTTAGACTATATCCGCGATTCCTCTCGATTTTTAATCCAATACACAAATTTATTGGTTCCGTTAAGGTAGCTATATGCTGTGTATTATCAACGATTTCCACAGAGGGTGGTAAAATTATGTCTCGAGCAGTTATATATCCGGGACCTTGGACACAAATAAGCGCGTTGCGCGTCCCATATAGATTACTTTTTAATACAATCTCGTTCAAATTCATTAAAATGTCATGTACTGATTCTTGAATACCTACTATGTTAGAATAGTCATGTGGTATGTTCTCAGATTTTGCACGTGTAATACATGTTCCTTCTATTTCGCCAAGTAAAGCTCTTCGCATCGCAATGCCTATTGTGTCGGCTTGACCTTTCATAAGTGGAGACAGAATAAAGCGTCCATAATAAAGACGCTTACTGTCTCTTCTTGATTCAACACACTTCCACTGTAGTGTCCGAGTAGATACTTTGACTTTCTCTCGAACCATAGTAATTTTATTTGATCAGATCATTAAATCATTTATTTCTCTTGAAACCCTTTCAGCCTTTATTTAGTTCTATACACGTCGTTTTTTAGGGGGTCTACAACCATTATGTGGCATAGGGGTTACATCTCGTACGAAACTTAAAAGTATACCGCTTCTACGAATAGCTCGTAATGCTGCATCTCTTCCCAGTCCAGGGCCTTTTATCCTTACTTCAGCTCGTTGCATACCTTGATCCACTACTGCTCGAATAGCATTTCCTGCTGCGGTTTGAGCAGCAAAAGGTGTTCCTCTTCTTGTACCCCTGAATCCACAAGTACCCGCGGAGGACCAAGAAATCACCCGACCCCGTACATCTGTAACGGTCACAATGGTATTGTTGAAGCTTGCTTGAACATGAATAACTCCCTTTGGTATTCTACGTACATTTTTACGTGAACCACTACGGGTATTTTTACGTGAACCAATTCTTAATATAGGTTTTGCCATATTTTTTCATTTCACAAGAAATATATGGATATATCCATTTCATGCCAAAACGGACCTTTTTTTTTTTTTTACTAGCTCCTTGGAAGTGTCTTTTCCTTTAGTAAGATTATCCTTGTCTTTGTTTATGCCTCGGGTTGGAACAAATTACTATAATTCGTCCTCTCCTACGGATTAGCCGACACTTTTCACAAATTTTACGAACGGAAGCCCTTATTTTCATAGTTGTTATTCCTTAATTCTCTTAATATACTTATTGTTAGACGAAAAAAAGGTTTCTTGATATTTTTGAATCTTGAATTGTATCTTCGTGAAAGGAATGTTGAATTTCAAAAAACCACTTACTCATTTGAATCCTTGTTATGGAGTCTAGAAAGTGGCTGTCCCCCGATTAACTTAATACCTAAGAATTTAACTAAAAATTTTACCTTTTTATCCTATAGGTATACCTATACAAAAATATGTCGAATCCTTTCAGAAGCATGACCTAAAATTAAAAAAATCTTTAGTATCTAAACAAAATCGAGCCATGCCGTTCGGAAGTGATTCATAAAGAAAACTTTCATTAATTCATTTTTTTCTTGAATTTCATTCGGGGTAAAACATTCGAAACTTTTTTTAGCAGGGGTGGTATTACACAACCCCCCCTTTTTTTCACAAATGGTAAGTTCCGGATATCCAATTTTGATATTAGAAGGATTACCATATATAACACAAAATTTCTCCGCCGATTCTTTTTAGTCGAGCTTCTCGATCTGTCATTATACCTTGAGACGTCGAAAGGATTACAATTCCTATTCCGCCTAAAATTCGTGGAATTCGTTGAGAGTTAGAATAGATTCGTAGACCCGGTCGGCTTATTCTCTTTAAATTTAAAATCGTTTTATAGGATTCTTTCTTATTTCGTCTATGTCTTAGGGTTAAAATCAAAAAATATTGATTGTTTTCGCGATGTTTCCTTACGTTTTCGATAAAACCCTCTCGTAAAAGTATTTTAACAATGCTTTCGGTGATGTTAGTCGATCCTATCCGAACTGTTCCTTTTCTATTCATGTCGGCATTTCGTATAGAGGTTATTATATCAGCAATAGTGTCTTTCCCCATGATAAGTTAAAATTCCTTAATTGTTCTATAATTTTGATATAATCAACATGTTATTTTTCTTTTATTTATCTAAAAATAGAGATGAATTATATATTAATATATGAATTCAATTATTAATATATAAAATTATTAAGGGTATATGCGTGATACACAATCTATTAATTATAATTAATTTTATTTCAATACCATTTTTTTGAATCCTATCCTATACTAACTATCGATATTTAAGTCTTATAATACCTCAGGAGCTAATGAAACTATTTTAGTAAAGTTTAATTGTCTCAATTCCCGTGGGATCGCCCCAAAAACTCGAGTTCCTTTTGGATTTCCTTCTTGATCAATGACAACTGCGGCATTGTCGTCATATCGTATTATCGTCCCATTGTTACGTTTGAGTTCTTTACAAGTACGTACAATTACAGCTCTGATCACTTCTGATCTTTCTAGAGGAGTATTTGGGATTGCTTCCTTGATTACAGCAACAATAATGTCACCAATGTGGGCATAGCGGCGATTACTAGCTCCTATTATTCGAATACACATCAATTCTCGAGCCCCGCTGTTGTCTGCTACATTCAAATAGGTTTGTGGTTGAATCATATTTTTGTATCTCTTCTTTTAATGCAAAGGACGAAGTAAAAAAATATTGTTTGTCAAAAAAAAAAAAAAGAAAACTTATAATCTTTTTATTCTTAAATGTTATTTAGCTTTTTCATTCTATATTCCTATTCAGAAATAATGAATTGGGTTTTTATAGGCATTTTTGATGCCGCTATTGAAATAGCTTTTCTGGCTATATTTTCTGGTACACTACCCATTTCATAAAGGATTTTACCTGGTTTAACCACAGCTACCCAGTACTCTGGGGATCCTTTCCCAGAACCCATACGTGTTTCCGCGGGTCTTACTGTAACTGGCTTATCTGGAAATATACGTACCCAAATTTTTCCACCACGTCGTACATTTCGTGTCATTGCTCGTCGCCCTGCTTCTATTTGTCTAGATGTGATCCAAGCGGGTTCAAGTGTTTGAAGAGCATATCTGCCAAAACAAATACGATTCCCACGAGAGGATATTCCTTTTAGTCTTCCTCGATGTTGTTTACGAAATCTGGTTCTTTTTGGGTTATAGTTGATGGTTTTTTTTCTAAATGAGAAATTCCATCTCTACTACAGAACTGGACGTGAGAGTTTCTTCTCATCCAGCTCCTCGCGAATAAAAGGACTAATTAAGATATAGATATAGTTAATGATTAATCCTATTAATCATAGTATTTTTTTTTATTTCATCTTATCTCTTCTAAATTTGTGTATGTCTTTTTAAAAATAGAATCAAAGATGAATTTTATTTCTATTTATTTAAAAATAACGTAATATCATCATTACAAATGTAGTTTTTATTAGAGTTAGAATATTCTAACAAATCCTTATTTTATTTTATATTTTTCATTGTTTTTTTCATCTTTTATTACTTTTTTTCAATAAAAAAAGTAATAAATTTTTCGCCGGCGAATATTTACTCTTTCAATATCTATTTAAGTTTGCTGTTTATCCCCCGAGGTCTCAGAATCAAAATCAGAATAGATAATAAAGTTTCTGGTTTATTCCGCCATCCTGTCCAATGAATTACTAAGATTTCTTTTTCACTAGAATCCTCTATATTCATGGGTTCCGTCGTTCCCATCGCTTCTTGATTAATCATTAGGCCTGAATTCTACAATGGAGCTTTTACATGAAATTTTGAATTTCTTTTTTTTTTTTTTTAGTCAATTTTCTCAGTTTTTATTGGCTCAAGGCTCTTACTTTTTTGTTTTCGGAACAGATTTATCTAATTATTATGAATGAATCTGTATTGATGCTTTATTACATTGCTTTTCTTAACAGTGACCTCATAGATTTGCCAAATTGGAATCATATATCATTAATATTTAATTTTTTCGCTCTTTCTTTCATCCTTCCATTTATCCGCATACTGTTTGATTACCTTTCATAACTTAATAATCATCTTTCTTTATTCTTTTTTTTTAAGTCAGTTGCTCCAATGATATGATCAGCCTATCATATCTTGACTAATTTTTTGTATCCAGATAATGCGAAGCAATGAGTTGCTTAGGTTATTTATTAATGCTATAGTTATTAGTTGCTCTTATTAGGTAAGTTCTTTTTTTTTATCATAATATAATCCTAAACTAACGAGTCACACACTAAGCATAGCAATTATATCAAAGGAGTTTTGATGGAAATGTTTATTCAACCTTATAGAATTGCTTATTTTTTTTTTCTTAATAGAATTGCTTATTTTTTTTTCTTAAACATAAAAAAGAAGACTGCAATTTTTTATTTTTATTACTTTATTTTTATTACTTTATAGTGTTATACTACATAGTTTTCGTTTTTTATCGTTGGATAAAATGTAAAGACAAATAAAGTTTTTTTATTCTTCGTCTACGAATATCCAAATTTTTATTCCTAAAACCCCATAAATAGTTCGAACTGTATAGGAA